TTAATTGGATTGAGCCTTGGTATGGAAACTTACTAAGTGATAACTTTCAAATTCAGAGAAACCCTGGAATTAAAAATGGGCAATCCTGAGCCAAATCCTGTTTTCCGAAAACAGAAAAAGTTTCATAAAAACAGAAAAAAAAAGGAAGGATAGGTGCAGAGACTCAATGGAAGCTGTTCTAATAAATGAGGTTGACTGCGTTGCATTAGTAAAGTAAACCTTCTATCAAAACCCCAGAAAGGATAAAGTAAAGGATAACCATATATACATACGTACTTAAATACTATCTCAAATGATTAATAGGAAATGATTAATAGAGACCCGAATCCATAATCCATATTCATCTTTTTTTTTCTCTTTAATTTCTTTTTTTTTATCTTTATTTCTTTTTTCTCTTTATATATATTCTATATCTTTATATATATTCTATATATATAAAATATATATAAAATTGGTTTGAATTGATTCCAAATTGAGGAAAGGATTTAATATTAATTCATCAAACCATTCACTTCATAGTCTGATAGATAACTGACTAATCGGACGAGAATAAAGATAGAGTCCCATTCTACCTGTCAATATCGACAACAAGGCAATTTATAGTAAGAGGAAAATCCGTCGACTTTAGAAATCGTGAGGGTTCAAGTCCCTCTATCCCCAAACAAGGACGACTCGGCTCCTTAATTCTTTTTATCCCATTCTCTCTTTTCTTTAACGATTCCAATTTTGTTATCTTTCTGATTTATTCGATTCTGTGATAAACATATTTGGGCTGGACTTTTTTTTTCACAAATCTTGTGATAGATATCATACACCTACAAATACCCATCTTTGAGCAAAACAAAAAATTCCCATTCATTTTTATTTTCATTGGAAATTGGAATAATTAACAATCAAAATCATTATTCGAATTGAAATTTACGAAGTTCTTTTTTTTTAAGATACAAAAAATTTCAGGTCTGCCTAATACTTTATTATACAATATTTTTTCGTCTTTTTTAAAAAAAATTGACTTTTTAAATTGACATAGGCCAAAGTTTTTTACTAAAATTTAGTAAAACGAGTAAGCCGGCGCGACTAAAATGGTCAGGTAAAACGGTCGGGATAGCTCAGTTGGTAGAGCAGAGGACTGAAAATCCTCGTGTCACCAGTTCAAATCTGGTTCCTGGCACATGATTAATTTATATATAACTATCCATTCTCCAATTTAATGAAATTTCGATCGGATATAGGTCACCATAGATATTCAGTAATGGTATGGATCATAGATGATATACACTTAACTTATCCATCTAGATATATATCCTTTCTAGATGAATAAAGAGTTTATATTAGAAACGTTTCTGTTTTTAAAAAACTATGTAAAAAAAACTCGATTATCTTTCCTCGTCTGTTTTATTTTCATTTTATTTGTTCATAATGTGTCTCCTCTCGGTCAAAAAGAATATTAATACTTCATTTAATACTTGATCTAGATTGGAAAGATTAAACTAAAATTAGTTAGTTAAAAAACCGAAATAGTTAGTTAAAAAAACGAAAAGTCTAGTCTATCGGAGTTGAAGAGTGAAAATCTCCAAGATTCATCTTAGTCTTAGATAGAGTATAAACAAAATCCGATCCTCTTTCAGTTCTTTGTGTTTATTTTCCTTCATCTTCTATTTCTTCATTCCGAATTTGTTTAAGTCATCGACTCGCCCGAAATAAATATCTTCAAAATTGGAGAATTCATTGAATCCCTAATTATTTTTTTTTTATTTAGTCTATCCATACTAATATGAATGAGACTTCAATAACTCTGGTGATCTATAAGGGAGGGTACCAATATTCCTTGAATACCTAAGACTGAAGATTAGTTTCTTATTATTTCATTCAATGAGCATCTTGTATTTCATAAAAATTGGGAGCAATATAATCCTTACGTAAGGGCCACCCTATCCAACTTTCCGGCATTAAGATACGTTTGAGACGTGGATGATTTTCATAAACGATTCCCAGCATATCATAGGATTCCCTTTCTTGAAAATCCACACTTTTCCAAATCCAGAAAACAGATGGAATTCTAGGATTCTTCCTTGGGACAAATACTTTTATACAGACTTCTTCTGGTTGATCTATACCATACTCTATTCTCGTAAGATGATATACGCTAGCTAAAAGCCCGCCCGGTGCTACATCATAGGAACATTGTGAACGCAAATAATTGTAACCATATACATATAAAATGACAGCAATAGAATGCCAATCTTCGGGCTTTATTTGTAAAGTCTCTATTCCTTGGTAATCAAAACCCAAAGATCTATGAACTAGTCCGTGTTTGACTAGCCAAACAGACAAAGGACCCTGCATCTTTTTTCTCTCTCCCGTATTTTTATTTGTATAATATAAGTATTTATCATTCACGATGAAATTTATGAAGATTGACTTGCCCTTTTCTTTTTTGTTATTTTGTAGAAATGAATCCTCCCTCTAATTTACTAATTTTTGGGACGATACTGACTTT